ATATATATATATATATTAAACTTTAGTGTTTTCAACACATCTTCAGATTTGCAATCTAATATTATTATTTTACTATAAAGCCAACTTTTACTATTTTCTTTTTAATTACAAACTTAAATTTTTGTATAAATTAGAAAGCGAAAATTGCATTTAGTTTCGACCTAAACACTGGCTATTCTTATTAGCCTCTAATTTTGATTAGAAGCCAAAATCCAGGCATGTCACTGTTAATGACACTATTGAAATTTCTATATTTCCAATCAAACTACTATCCTTATTTACAATAATCTCATATTATTTACAGATATTTTTATCTCTTTTACATCTTCAATGTAATATTCTTTATAAATTATATAAATAAATATATAAAAACAGCAATACTAACCTCCTTAAAACAAACATTTTTATAAATACCTTAATTCTATTTATCTGGAATAAATTTATTATTATAAATATTTTCCTAAATCTTAAATAAATTCCTTGAGGCCCATAATATTCATACCAACCTTTGTCTCCAATTTTTTCTATACTAGCCCCAACTTTTAAAATTCCCTCTCTTTTTTTAGTTGCCCTTAAATAAGGTATAAACCATATTGAACCTAATATTACTACTAAAAAATACCTTTTTAATCTCATTAAACTATAAGTTACATTTAATAAATTATGAAGATACCCTAACACAGCTCCAGTTATCCTAATTAATAAAACTAATCTTTTCATCAATCCTCTTATACAAATTATATAAGGTTCAGGAAATAACACCCAAGATAAAACTCTCCCCCCTACAACAGCCCTAAATCCTAGCAACATTATCGAACTTGTTATTACGTTATCAGTATCTTTAACATCCTTTAACAAATTTAAATTAAAATCACCACTTAACCTATAAAAAATCAAACGCATTGTGTATCTAACAGTAAGACCAGTAGATAAAACATATAAAAAGAAGGAAATAAAATTTAGAAACCTTATAAATCCAACTTCTAAAATTATATCTTTAGAATAAAACCCAGCTAAAAAAGGAAACCCACATAATGCAAGATTTGCAACAGTTATATAAACAACTCTTAACGGTATAAATTTAATTAAACACCCTATAAGACGAATATCCTGATATTCTCCTACACTATGGATCACTACACCAGCACATATAAATAACAATGCCTTAAACAATGCATGTCTTAATAAATGGAAAAAAGCCAGATCAGGATAACCTAAAGCTAAAATTCTTAATATTACTCCTAACTGCCTAAGAGTTGATAGCGCAATAATTTTTTTTAAATCATATTCAAAATTAGCTCCTAACCCCGCCATAAATATAGTAAGGCATGAAATAATCAATAATATCCTTTGCACTCAAGAAGTCATGAATATAGGACTAAACCGAATTATTAAATATACCCCAGCAGTTACTAAAGTTGAAGAATGGACTAAAGCCGAAACAGGAGTAGGAGCTGCCATTGCAGCAGGTAACCAAGCTGAAAATGGGATCTGTGCTCTTTTAGTTATTGCAGCTAAAACAACCAGCAGCTTAAAAATTAATCAATCTACGTCTCTTAAATAATACCTATAAAAAAAAAAATTCCAACCTCCTAATTTTACTATCAAACCAATTCTAAGAAGAATAGCTACATCCCCAATTCGATTAGACAACACAGTTAATATACCAGCATTTGCTGATTTTTCATTTTGGTAATAAATAACTAGAACATAGGATACTAAACCTAATCCATCTCAACCTAATAAAATACTAATTAAATTTGGACTTAAAACTATAGCTCCTATAGAGAACACAAACAAAATCACCAAATATATAAATCGATTAAAATTTTTATCTCCTCCTATATATCTCCCTCTATAATAAAGAACTCTTCCTGAAATTAAAAAAACAAAACTCAAAAATGACAAAGAAATTCAATCAAAAATTAAAGTAAACACAAATGAAGTACTATTTAAATTTAACACCTCTCATTCTACCACCTCACTAACTCCACTATAAAATTTTAAAAAAGCTAATACACCACTAACTAAACAACCAATTAATATAAATATTCCACCAATTAAATGTATAGAAATTTTTCAACACATAGTCTTACCCATTTCTGTTTCACCCTTAAAGTTTATTAAGACTTATATATTTTACTCAAAGAGAAATAACTAATTCATCTTTAATCCCCAAAATTAAAATTTTTATTTAAACTACTCTTTGCTTTATTTTCATTATCTTTAATTTATTTTCACCTTAAAGTTGTTTTATATTTTATTTACACCATAAATTTTTAGTTATATAAACCAAAACATAAAACTTTTAACCCTAAGAAAAAAAATAATAAATTAATAGACACAGGTAAATATCTCTTTCAAGCTAAATATATTAATTTATCATATCGTAACCGTGGTAAAGTCCCACGAACCCATACAAAAGAAAAAGCAATTAAAATAACCTTTACATAAAACCTAACCTTACATGGGCATCCTCCTAAAAAAATGATAACAAATAATATTCTTATAAATAAAATTCTAGCATACTCAGCTATAAAAATTAAAGCAAACCCCCCTCTTCCATACTCAGTATTAAACCCAGACACCAACTCTGACTCCCCCTCAGAAAAATCAAAAGGAGTTCGATTTAGTTCAGCTAAACAAGACCTAAATCAAATTAATATTAAAGGAATTGAAACTATTGAAAATCAAATAAATTCTTGATATTTATTAAATAAATCAAAATTAAATCCACCAACTAATACGATAAAAGATAATAAAATTAATGCTAACCTCACCTCATAAGAAATTGTTTGAGCTACAGCTCGTAAACTCCCCAATAAAGAATACTTACAATTAGAAGATCATCCTGCTACTATCGTAAAATACACACTAGTTCTTAAACAACAAAAGAAAAAAAGAATACCTAAATTAAATCTTAATAAACCAACCTCATAAGGAATAATAACTCATATAAATAGTGAAATAAACAAACTTAACATAGGAGATAAATAATAAACTAAAAAATTTGATATTACAGGAATCATTTGCTCTTTTCTAAATAACTTTACCGCATCAGAAAATGGTTGTAACAATCCTAAATAACCAACCTTATTAGGTCCCTTACGAATCTGAATATAACCTAAAATTTTACGTTCCATTAAAGTTAAAAAAGCCACCCCCACTAATACACACACAATTAAAAACAAATAATTTACTACTCTAATTAACAACACAAAATAATTAGCTTTAATTATTTTACTATTTATAGTTTCCTATATAATTAAATCCTAAATTTAATGCATATTTTCTGCCAAAATAGTCCCAACTTTTTAAAACTATTTTAACTATTTAATCCTTTCGTACTAAAATAATTCTTCTTCCTTAAGAGATAGAAACCAATCTGGCTCACGCCGATTTGAACTCAAATCATGTAAAAAATTAAAGGTCGAACAGACCCTCTTATACAACTGCTTCATTATATAGATATTTTAATTCAACATCGAGGTTACAAACTTTTTTTTCGATATGAACTCTCAAAAAAAATTACACTGTTATCCCTAAAGTAACTTAATCTTTAAATTTATAATTAAGATCTATAACTTTTATCACTTAAAGTGATTCTTTTTCAAGCAGCTACTATAATTTCTACTTTTGTCGCCCCAACACAACAATCTTTATTTTAGATCTTTATCACTTTAAAATTCAACCAAATATAATTTCAATGTAAAGTTTTATAGGGTCTTATCGTCCCCTTAAATTATTTAAGCCTTCTCACTTAAAAGTAAAATTCAAATTTTATTATTAAAGACAGTTCTTTCTTTGTTCAACCATTCATACAAGATCTCATTTAAAAACCTAATGATTATGCTACCTTAGCACGGTCATAATACCGCGGCCCTTAAAAACTTACTATCAGTGGGCAGGCCAGACTTCTTAAAACTCCAAATAGACATGTTTTTGATAAACAGGCAAGAAAACCATTTGCCGAGTTCCTTATTAATATTTATATTAAAACTATAACCCCTCACTTTATTTTATTTTAACCTTTAAACTTATTATTCTACTAATAAAATCATTTTATCTTATTATCTCCTATTTCAAATAAATTTTTAATATTAAAGAAAAGTATAATTTTTAAATACTTCTTACTTAGTTAAAACACTTTTAAAACATAACTACTTTAAAGCTTAGTTTATTATTTTTATACTCATACTACTATTTCTTGTTATTAATAAAAAGCTTGTCCTTTCTATTTTTTCTTCTTATTACTTATTATAATAAGAACTAAATTAAATTTATTTTTTAAAAAACCAGATATTATAAAACTCGTTCTAACATTTCACCTTTAACTTTATATTAAAAATTTTTTTACTACAAAAACTTTATTATAAAATTAACTATTTTTATTTCGGGATCCTAATTTTATTTTATATTATATAGATTTTCCATTATACACAAGGTACAAATATTGAATATTTCTTTTCTTTACCTTTTATATCCCCCTTTCCTTCCCAGTACTTGTATTTTATAGTTTATCTTAAAATTTTCATTAAAAATTACTTATTTCTATTCTTATAAATTATTTTTCATTTACTAACTACCATTTTTTACTATTTAACAAGATATATCTATCAAAGTAAACCGATTTGCACGATATTAAATTTCAATGTAAGCGAAATTCTAAACTAATTTAGATATACTTTGATTTCATCTTAGATACACCTTCCAGTACATCTACTATGTTACGACTTATCTCATAAATTCATGAAAGCGACGGGCGATATGTACATAATTTAGAGCTCTTATCATTATAGCTTATTAAACTTTAATTACAATTAAATCCTCCTTCCATAATATACTTACATTTTATATTCATATAAATAAAATTTATTGTAACCCATTTTAACTTATTTATAAGCTGCACCTTGATCTAATTTTCTTAATAAATTAATTTCAATAATTTTATTTTATCAAAATTATCTTCTATGATGGTATACAAACTATTTCTAATAAGTAAGATACTTCGTGGATTGTCGATTACAAAACAGGTTCCTCTAATAAGACTAAATTACCGCCAAATTCTTTAAATTTCAAGTAAATAACTATTAATAATCTAGCTTTCTTTTTCTTTACTTTTTAATATAGTAGGGTATCTAATCCTAGTTTATCTTTAAAAATTTTTAGCTTCTATTATTCTTTTTTCACTTATAAATTAATTACAATTAATTCCACCTTAATAATATTCATAATTTATTTATTAACCATATAACTAACAATACTAATTTTTCTTTATTTTACCTTAAAGTTTAACCGCGAATGCTGGCACAATAATTTTAATCAGATATAATATATTACATTACTACTAATTCATATTTTCATATATAATTTTAATCTTTTACGCTGAGAACAAAAATTCAATCAATTATTATTAACTTACCTCGTTTTAAACTAAATATAAATTTTAATTTTACCTTCCTACATAACAATTTTCATACGATCTTAATAATTAACATAAAGACAAAAGCAAGAATCAAACTTTTTCCAAAACCTTATTTATTTATATCTATATAAAAACAACTTCACTTTAATAAAGAATATATATATAATAAATCTAATTCTTAAATTTATTATAATAAATTTAATATAACAATAAACATATATTATTATCAACAACTAATTATACTTTTTACTATTTATATTTTTAATATAGTGCCTGATTTAAAAGGGTAGCTTTGATAGAGCTAATCATGTAATATTTACCTATATTACAAATTTATTAAGCTTGTATTATGAAAGATAAGCTAAATATTTAAGCTAATGGGTTCATACCCCATGAATGAGTAAACCTCTCTTTCAAATGTTATTCCCAGCCTCATCTATTCCCTTTCTTGGTTTACTTATTATTAGAACAACGTTTGTTATTTCTTCTTCTTCTTGGTTTGGTGCCTGAATTGGATTAGAACTAAATATAATGTCATTCATCCCACTTATTTCTTTAAAAATAAACAAATTTTTTTCTGAAAGAGCTCTTAAATATTTTTTAATTCAAGCTCTAGGATCCTCATTACTTATTTTCGCCAGTTGCCTGTTATTCTCTTTCCCATTACTAAGGTCCCCTCTCCTTCTCTCAACTCTACTTTTAAAACTAGGAAGAGCTCCCTTTCACTTTTGGTTTCCACAAATCATAGAAGGATTAGCCTGACCTCAAACCATTCTACTTATATCCATTCAAAAAATTGCCCCTATATTTTTAATTTCTAGACTTATAATCTACCCCACTCTCATTCAAATAACTATTTTATCAAGAATTCTTTCAGCTTTAGTCGGAGCTTTCGGAGGTTTAAATTCCTTATATTTACGGAAAATCATAGCTTTCTCATCAATTAATCATATATCATGAATATTAATCAGAATCTCAATTAGAGATAACTTCTGGGTTATTTACTTTCTTTTTTATACCTTTATCTCATCATCCATTGTCTTAATATTTAATATATTTCAAGCCTTTAATTTTTCCGACCTTATAAAATCAGAATATATAAAATTCTCCTTCATAATCTTCTTTTCCACAAGTCTCTTATCTTTAGGTGGTCTACCCCCTTTTACAGGATTTATACCTAAATGAATATTAATCCAACTCCTCATTAACCATAAATTAATTTTACCTTTAATATTTCTTTTACTTTCCGCCTTAATTACATTATATTTTTACCTTCGTATTTTGATTCCATTTATTTTATTTATAAACCCTATTTTAAATTCTTATGTAAAAACTTCTAATACTTTCTACTCTTCATTTGTAATTAACTTATTAACTTTTCTTAACTTTATTGGCCTACTAACCCCATTTTTATTTTTATTATTTTAGGATTTTAAGTTATCTAAACTAGAAACCTTCAAAGTTTCCAATAAATATTATTTTTAAATCCTACCAATTTTTTAACTTTATTAATAAAGAAGATTTCTCTCGTTAATGAATTTACAATTCACCGCCTTCAACTCAGCCACTTTATTATGCAACGATGAATTTTTTCTACTAACCACAAAGATATTGGTACTTTATATTTTATTTTAGGAGCTTGAGCTGGTATGGTTGGGACATCTCTTAGTTTGCTTATCCGTGCTGAATTAAGACAACCTGGAACCTTAATTGGGAATGATCAAATTTATAATGTAATCGTAACTGCTCATGCTTTCGTTATAATTTTCTTTATAGTTATACCAATTATAATTGGAGGATTTGGTAATTGACTCCTACCCCTAATATTAGGAGCCCCTGATATAGCTTTTCCTCGCATAAATAACATAAGATTTTGACTTCTCCCTCCTTCCTTAACTCTCCTTTTAATAAGAGGAATAGTTGAAAGAGGAATTGGAACAGGATGAACTGTTTACCCTCCCTTAGCTGCAGCTATCGCCCACGCGGGAGCTTCTGTTGATATAGGAATCTTCTCTCTTCACCTTGCAGGTGTGTCCTCAATTTTAGGTGCTGTAAATTTCATAACCACTGTTATTAATATACGTTCTTATGGTATAACTATAGACCAAATACCTTTATTTGTTTGAGCCATTTTCATTACAGTAATTTTACTTCTCCTCTCCTTACCAGTCCTTGCTGGTGCTATTACAATACTCTTAACAGATCGTAACTTAAACACTTCCTTCTTTGATCCAGCAGGGGGAGGAGATCCAATTTTATATCAACATTTATTTTGATTTTTTGGCCACCCAGAAGTTTATATTCTAATTCTACCAGCTTTCGGTATAATTTCTCACATTGTAAGCCAAGAATCTGGAAAAAAAGAATCATTTGGAACATTAGGAATAATTTACGCTATAGCTGCTATTGGAATCTTAGGATTTGTAGTATGAGCCCACCATATATTCACCGTTGGTATAGATGTTGATACACGAGCTTATTTTACTTCTGCAACCATAATCATTGCCGTGCCTACGGGAATTAAAATTTTTAGATGATTAAGAACTCTTCATGGTACACAAATTAACTTTAGTCCATCTCTATTATGGGCGTTAGGATTTATTTTTTTATTTACTGTAGGAGGTTTAACAGGAGTAGTTTTAGCAAACTCTTCTATTGATATTTTACTCCATGACACCTATTATGTTGTAGCACACTTCCATTATGTCCTCTCAATAGGTGCTGTATTTGGAATTTTTGGGGGTATTACTCATTGATTTTCGCTTTTCACAGGTGTTGCATTAAACCCTAAATGATTAAAAATCCACTTCCTCGTTATATTTGTTGGAGTAAATATAACCTTCTTCCCTCAACATTTTCTTGGCTTAAATGGTATACCACGTCGATACTCAGATTATCCAGATGCTTATACTTCATGAAACATTATTTCATCTTTAGGCTCAATAATCTCATTTATAGCTGCTTTAAGATTTGTACTTATTGTTTGAGAAGCTTTATACTTAAATCGACCAATTATTTTTATCCCCTTCATATCTTCCTCAATTGAATGAAACCATAATTATCCTCCAGCTGACCACTCTTACATAGAAATCCCTTTAATTAATAATTAATCTAAAATGACAGAAAGATGTATAGGATTTAAGCTCCTACTAGGAAGATTACTTCTTTTAGAAAGTTCTACTTTCCATTTTTAATGGCAACTTGAGCATATCTAAACCTTCAAGATAGGGCATCCCCTTTAATAGAACAATTAATCTTTTTTCATGATCACATTATATTAATTATTATTCTTATTTTAACCTTTGTAGGTTACACACTACTAACCCTCTTTTCTAACCTTTTTATTAATCGATTTATACTTCAAAACCAAACCATTGAAGTAATTTGGACAACAATTCCAGCAATCATTTTAATCTTTATTGCCCTCCCATCCCTTCGTCTATTGTACTTATTAGATGAAATTAACAACCCTTCAATCACCTTAAAAACAATAGGTCATCAATGGTACTGAAGATATGAATATTCAGATTTTCTTCATTTAGAATTTGATTCCTATATAACCCCATATAATGACCTTGACCTTTCAAGATTCCGTCTATTAGATGTAGATAACCGAACAATTTTACCATTTAATACCCAAATCCGCATACTTATCAGAGCTACTGACGTAATTCATTCTTGAACTATCCCATCCTTAGGAATTAAAGCAGACGCTATTCCAGGTCGTTTAAACCAAGTAAGATTCTTAATTAACCGACCAGGGTTATTTTTTGGACAATGTTCTGAAATTTGTGGAGCAAATCATAGATTTATACCAATTGTAATTGAAAGAATTTCTACTAACTCATTTTTAAATTGAATTTCTTCTTCAATCTCACTTTTATAGCCATTAGATGGCTGAAAATATAAGTGTAGGTCTTTTAAACCTATTATAGTGATATACTTCTAGTGATTAGAAGTTAGTTAATTTATAATATATGTTTGTCATACTTAAGTAGTCTTCTAGACACTTCTAAATGCCCCAAATAGCACCAATATTCTGATTATTTCTTTTTTTATTTTTTTTATTTATTTTATTTTTATTTCTTACTTTAAATTATTTTTTTAAACCAACTTCTACATTAAATTTAACGACTCGTACTCACTTCAACCTCCCTAAAGCTTGAAAATTATAACTAACTTATTTTCTATTTTCGAACCCTCTTCAAGTATTATTAATTTATCAATTAATTGATTTTCAACTTTCCTAGGTTTAATATTTCTCCCCTTCATCTACTGAATCTCTCCTTCTCGTTGATCACTAGTATGGAGGAAAATTACCTTAACCCTTCATAACGAATTTAAAACATTACTAACCTCATCACACATAGGTACCTCATTATTTTTTATTAGTCTATTCACCTTAATTATTTTTAATAACTCATTGGGGCTTTTCCCATATTTATTTACAAGATCCAGACACCTAGTTATAACCTTATCTCTATCTTTACCTTTATGAGTAACACTTATAATTTTCGGATGAATTAATCACACTCAACACATATTCGCTCATCTTGTTCCTCAAAGAACCCCCCCACTTCTTATACCTTTTATAGTTTTAATTGAAACTATTAGAAATATTATTCGGCCTGGAACCCTTGCCGTACGACTTGCTGCCAATATAATTGCCGGGCATTTATTATTAACACTTCTTGGAAATACAGGGCCTTCTTTATCACTCTCAATTTTATTTATTCTTATAATTTCCCAAATTTTGCTTTTGATATTAGAATCTGCCGTAGCAATTATTCAATCATATGTATTTACAATTTTAAGAACTCTTTATACAAGAGAAATTAATTAATGACATCATCCCACAGCCACCATCCTTATCATTTAGTTGATATCAGCCCTTGGCCTCTTACTGGTTCTATCAGTGCAATAATACTAACAACAGGTTTAGTAAAATGATTCCACCAATATAATATTAATTTATTAATCCTAAGGTTTATCGTAATTTTACTCACTATAATCCAATGATGACGAGATATTACCCGAGAGGGTACATACCAAGGCTTGCATACCTCAATAGTAATAACTGGTATTCGATGAGGTATAATCTTATTTATTTTATCTGAAATTTTATTTTTCTTTTCCTTCTTTTGAGCCTTTTTTCACAGAAGATTATCCCCAACTGTAGAAATTGGGATATTCTGACCTCCCTTAGGTATCAACCCATTTAACCCATTTCAAATTCCCCTCCTTAACACTACTATCCTACTATCCTCTGGAGCAACCGTAACATGAGCTCATCATGCTATTATAGAATCCAACCATACTCAAGCAATCCAAAGACTAAGTTTAACTATTATTCTTGGAATTTACTTTACTTTACTTCAAGCTTTTGAGTATTTTGAAGCATCATTCTCTATTGCCGACTCTGTATTCGGTTCTACTTTTTTTGTAGCAACTGGCTTTCATGGCCTCCACGTTATTATTGGAACAACATTTTTATCAACTTGTTTGTTCCGGTTATTTAATTTTCACTTTTCTTCTAAACACCACGTAGGCTTTGAAGCCGCAGCATGATACTGACACTTCGTTGATGTAGTATGATTATTCCTTTATATCTTTATTTATTGATGAGGTGGCTACTTTCTTAATATAATAAGTATATTTGATTTCCAATCAAAAAGTCTATCACTAGAGAAAGTAATCTGAACTATATTATTCATTGGAATTTTAACTTTTATTATCACCTTGTTTATTTTGTTATTAGCCTCTTTAATCGCAAAAAACACCATCTTTGACCGAGAAAAAATATCTCCTTATGAGTGTGGATTTGATCCTAAAGGCTCCGCACGTCTACCTTTTTCTTTGCGATTTTTTATTATTGCTCTAATTTTCTTAATTTTTGATGTAGAAATCGCACTTTTACTTCCTATTTCCATAATTATAAACTTAACCAATATTATATCATGATTAGCAACAACCTCATTTTTCCTCTTTATCTTATTACTAGGGTTATATTATGAATGATATAAAAGAGCTTTAGATTGATCTGAATAAAAACTAAGTCAATTTTATAATATATAATTTATACTTTCAAGAAGTTTCCATCTTAGTTTTATACCTTTAACATTTAATTATTTATTTCCCTAATCTACTATTTCCTATAAAATAGAAACTATAATATGAGTATATCATTACATAGATACTTGCTTTAAACGCCTATTTTAAGGATTCAATAATGCAAAGAACCCAAAAATTTTGATAAATCGAACTCTATCTTCCTATTTCCATAATTATGAACTTACTAATATTATCCATGGTTACAACATTCCTCTTTTTCTTTTATCTTGTTGTTAGGATTGTATTATAAGTGCTGTGTGGACTTTAGATAGATTTAGATAGAAACTATAGTCAATTTTATGATATGTAATTTGCACTTACAAGTAGTTTTTATACTAGTTTCGTACCTTTAACATTTAATTATTTATTATTCTAACCTTATTAATTCCTATAAATAGAAACTAAGATGAGTGTGTTGTTACATAAATACTTTGCTTTAAACGCCTATTTAAAGGATTCAACGACAACAAAAGGAAACTTCTAATTTTCTTAAAGCGGTTAAATTCCGTTATTATCCTATGAGTTTTTATAGTGTAATTAACATATTACATTTTCGTTGTAAAGCTGAAATTTATTTTCTAAAAATATTATTTCTTTATTTAATATATTAATATCCAGAATACACTTATATATTTTTAGTTCCACAAACTAACATTTTTAACTTAAATTATCTGAATTTTTTACCTATATTACTTTTTATTTTTTCCTTTATATTCAAACCTATACTTAAATATCAATTATTACATAAATTAATAAACTCTAGTAATTAATCTAGTGTTCAAAATTAAAATATTTAAAGGTATTCAATGTAAAAATAATACTAAATATTCACGAACTTTCCCGGAACAACAAGAGTATAAAGAACTAAAAAAAATCCCATGTTGTCTTAACCTATATATATATAAGGTGTAAGCAGCTCTAAAAAAAGAAATTAAACTAATCCCAATTATAGAAAGTTTTCTTCAACTAATTATTCTAATAATTAAACTAATCTCCCCTACTAAATTTAGAGAAGGAGGGGCAGCTATATTTCTAATTCTTAATATAAATCACCACATAGCCATTCTAGGTATAAAATTTAATATACCTTTACCAATAACAAGACTCCGTCTTCTTAAACGTTCATAAACTATATTTACTAATCTAAAAAGACCCGAAGAACATAAACCATGCCCAATTATAACAACTACCGCCCCTATAAATCCTCACCACCTAAAAATCATTAAACCACACATTACTAATCTTATATGAGCAACTGAAGAATAAGCTACTAAAGATTTTATATCTACTTGCCGTAAGCATAATATACTAATCATAAACCCCCCTATTAAACCCACTCTCATTCATACCCAAGTAAAACTAAACCTAATAAAAGAGAATATCCCTAACACCCGGAATAAGCCGTAACCACCTAATTTCAACAACACACCTGCTAAAATTATTGATCCTGCTACTGGAGCCTCTACATGAGCTTTAGGTAACCATAAATGAAATATATATATAGGTAATTTTACTAAAAAAGCCAAAACTACAAAAAAATACCAAATATTTAGTATATTTATACCTTTATTGATTTCTCTCACTCTTATAATTAATCTCCCCCTTGATATATAAATATTTAATAAACACATTAATAAAGGTAAAGATAATGTTAAAGTATAGAATAACATATAAACTCCTGCTTGGATACGTTCAGGCTGGTATCCCCAGCCCAAAATTAAAATTAAAGTAGGAATCAAAGATATTTCAAACCTAATATAAAATATTAAATAATCTATCGAAGAAAATGTAATTATAAGAGAAATTAATAAAATCAAATTTACCATAATAAATCTAGAACTAAAATTTTCTATACTTTTTACTTTTTCTCTAGCTAACAAAACCAAAATTATAATTCAAACTCTTAAATAAATTATAATATAACTTAAATAATCTATACTTACTGTGTGCCCTATATTATATACATAAAAATCATGAAAACAACACAATCCTAAAACAAAACCTATAAAACTCAAACCCAATTGAACTCTTTTCCACTCCTGGTTAAATTTTATCAACAACACTAAAGGTAAAAAAAACTTTAACATTCTAATACATTAAATACTCTTAAATAATCCCTACCATGACTACGAACCACAAATACCAAAAGAGATAAACCAAGAGCTCCCTCGCAAGCAACTAATGTCAAAAAAAACAAAACAAAATATATTTCTCTCCCCACTCTAACTACCTCTAAAACTATCAAACTAAACACCCCTAGTATTATAAACTCTAACCTCAACAAAGAATTTAGTATATGTTTATGACTTTTAGCAAACCTCCATAAACCACAAAAAACCATTATTAAAGATCTGAACACTCAAACAAAACTTAAATTTATCATTAGTTTTGATAGTTTAAATAAAAACTTTGGTCTTGTAAACCAAAAATGAATTTTTTCTCAAAACACCAGAATTTTAATTATTTTGGTATTTCTATAATTTTTACCTCCACTATTATAATCTTATCACTGCTCTTTACCTTTTTGAATCATCCTCTCTCTATAGGCCTTACCCTTTTAATTCAAACTATTGTTATATCTATTTTTGTAGGATTTTTTACTTTCTCGTTCTGGTTTTCATATATTCTATTTTTAATTTTTTTAGGAGGTCTTCTAGTTTTATTTATTTATGTAGCCTCCTTAGCATCAAACGAAAAATTCTCTTTTTCCTTAACAACGATATTAATTACAACAGCTTTTCTAGCCGTTATAATAATTATTTTTATATCTTTAGATTTAATTTTAATTCCAAATTTATCGAATTTATCTACATCTTCAATCCTCCACTTAGTTTCAACTCAATTTTTTGTAAGATGAATTTTTAATTATCCATCCCTTTATTTTACAATTATAATTATTCTTTACCTTTTACTTACACTTATTGTAGTAGTTAAAATTACAAACCTAGTAAAAAGACCACTTCGATCAATAAACTAATGGTATCTCCTATACGAAAACTACACCCACTATTTAAAATCTTTAATAGAGCATTAATCGATATACCTCTACCTAGAAATATTTCTACTTTTTGGAATTTTGGATCTCTTTTAGGTTTATGCTTAATCATTCAAATTGCTACAGGCTTATTTCTATCTATACATTACATCCCACATATTGATCTAGCATTTTCAAGAGTTTCACATATTTGTCGAGAAGTTAATTATGGATGACTCTTACGAACTCTACACGCCAACGGCGCTTCATTTTTCTTTATTTGTCTTTATATCCACATTGGACGTGGTTTATTTTATGCCTCATACACATTATTCCACACTTGAATAGTAGGAGTTATAATCCTCCTTATACTTATAGCAACCGCTTTCTTAGGATATGTACTCCCATGAGGACAAATATCTTTTTGAGGAGCAACAGTTATTACAAATCTTTTTTCAGCTATTCCTTTTATCGGAACTACTTTAGTACAATGAATTTGAGGTGGATTTTCAGTTGATAACGCCACTTTAACACGATTTTTCTCCTTTCATTTTCTTCTCCCATTTATTATTTCAGCATTTTCTATAATTCATATTATATTCCTCCACAACAGAGGTGCTAATAACCCACTAGGAATTTCAAGTCAAACAGACAAAGTACCCTTCCATCCTTACTTTACATTTAAAGATATTGTTGGATTTATTATAATAACAATCCTGCTCCTGCTTCTTTCTTTATTTTCACCTTATCTCTTAAGAGATCCAGATAATTTTATTCCAGCCAATCCTCTAGTTACCCCTGCACATATCCAACCTGAATGATATTTTTTATTCGCTTACGCAATTCTACGTTCTATTCCAAATAAATTAGGAGGAGTAATTGCATTAGTTGCTTCTGTATTAATTCTTATAATCGTTCCTCTAATCCATTCATCAAAATTTCGAAGTTTAACTTTTTACCCCCTAAACCAAATTCTATTCTGATTTTTTGTTAACATTGTTTTATTATTAACTTGAATTGGTGCACGACCTGTAGAACCACCTTATATTATTACAGGCCAAATCCTTACTATTATATATTTCTTTTATTATATACTTTACCCCCTTACTTTAATATGATGAGATAAGATACTAAAATGATTGTTTAGTTTACTATAAAACGAATGTTTTGAAAACATTTAAAAAGAAATGATTCTTAACAATTATTATTATAACATCATTCCAAGCTTATATAATCACAAAAAAGTTAGAATATTCATAAATTATATATAATGGAATTACACCATCCCCTAAAAAATCAAAATTTTTTATGCCTTTACACCAACATATAATATTCTTTACACAACATTACATTACAACTACTACTCCATATTAATAGTAATAATATTTATATCATTACTTTAATTTCTTGCAAAATAATATTATATTTATTTGTAACACCTTACTAACTTTAAAATTTCTAAATGTTAAAACTAAAAAATTAAACCACTAATAATCTTATATTCTCTTTCCCCACACTTCTATTTTATTAACATTACCAACTCATAATAATTTATATAACTGAACTACTAATTATATAATCATTTTTACCTTAACTCTTCTTCTTATTAATTACTTATAACTTTAATCCATACATTTGCCATTTATTTCTCTCTTTAACCCCTCCTCACCATGCTCCTCACTCCCCCTCTTTCTCTTCTTTTTTCCTCCCCTCTTCAACCTTCTCTCACCATACTCATCCACCACCCCCCCCTTTTTTCCCTATCTTACCACAAAAAAATTAGAACTATTCCCCCCAGATATAACAAATAAGTAACAATATTATTTTACTCCTGTATATAGTATACATATCTCAAAATTTTATAAAACCTGACAATATAATTAATTTACCCTTAAACGCTAATCTTTTTGAATCTCTACACTAAATATTACATAACATTAAAAATTTACCTACTTCCAACAAATCTACTATATATCACTTGCAATAAATAAAAAATTAAATGTACTTAAACAAATCATGAAACTCCCAGAATAATTTCAATAACAACTGCTCTAACCTTTCTCTCAACGGAAAGGAGCAGTTGATTATTGAAATTATTCTTGATATCTATCATGTCACTCTTATCATTAATCACTAACAAACATTTACTGTATAAAGACACCTATTATAAATAAATACACACCATATTTCCAAATAATGTACCCCACGCTAAATTAGTTGAATCTTTACAACTAAATATTTTAAATTACTATAACTACTTATCTAACTATTGATTACCTAAATAATTGTTCCTTCTCCAGTTATCTTTCCCCCCTAAAATTATGTAGTATAATTAGACTTAGATTTCAAAAAGGAAGATTTCAATAAAGTAAATATAAAGCTCTTAAACTCAAATAGTATATGTAGTCATATGACCAACTAGAGATTATAATCATTATATATATCTAGTGTACATAATATTTGTAGTCAATATTAAATTTAGGTCTTTTTATAAACAAAGAAATTATATAATATATTTTATTATAATATAATGTTTATATATTTTTATTTAACAATTATTTTCCTTGAAAAATATAATTATAGGCGCTAAACTATTATAATAGATTCTTAAATTATATTAAATTATTTGATTTAGATCAATAAAATTTAAGATAAAAATATTTATCTTATAAATCAAATATTATTAAATAAATAATATAATTAATTAAATGTATATATATATATATATACATCATCTTTCCTCCCCCTCTTATACATAATTTATAAACTTATAAAAAATATAAATATACTTATATTTTTTTTTGTAAACCTTAATTATTTTATAATTTATTTTTCTTATATTATTTTATTTCTGCGCTTTAACTTCAACTTTTCATTACTTATAAATTCTATCTTTACCTTTAACTAATTATTTAAATTTTCTATTTCTCCCTTATCTTTTCCATATTTATCTATAATATTTTACCTTTATTTACTATTATTCTATTTCTTTAAAATCTAAAATAACCACTATTACTTCCTAAGTTTTTAAAGCTACTTTACCCGCCTTTTTCTTTAATATTTTGTTTCCTAATCTATATTTCATGTAATAATAAAATTTAACTTAATATTATATAATATCATTTTCCATATATATATATATAT